GTTTATATACATTATTATTAGTTTTTTTCCTATTTGTACCGTGTTGCTTTAGGTTTACTTGTATCTAAAGTAAAGTTTTATTCTTGCTTCTTCGTTTAATTTTTGTTTGTTTTATATGTAAGTTTATGCGTGAATAATAATTTAGTGGTTCTAAATGGGTCATTATTTGGTTTTATATTTCTCATTAGTTATTATTGGTTGATCAAGTGTCCTTGTATCTAGCAATACATTTTAGTTTCGGTTAAATTTTGTGCCAGCAGCCGCGGTTATACCTTGGAAGCGTTTGAACGTGTTTGGCATTAAAGGTAGTTATATATTTGTTTGGTTGATTTTGTTTTGATTATTTTTAGGTGAAATTTTTATTGTTTTTGTTTGTCTTAGTTTATAATTGGAGGCTATGAAATTTTATTATTAAACTAGGATTAGATACCCTATTATTTGGAATGTTAATTTTTATGCCTGAGTAGTATTAGTTATGTTCTTGAAACTTAAAGAATTTGGCGGTATCTCATTCCGTTCAGAGGAATCTGTCTCGTTATCGATAGTCCGCGCTGGACCTTACTTAGTAGAATTGGTTTGTATACCGCCGTTTATTGATTATCTTTTTAGGGGTTATATTAATTTTCTGGTTTCTTTATTTTGATGTATTTCAGGTCAAGGTGCAGCTTGTTTCTAAGTGGAAATGATGGATTACATTGTTATTTGTTTTTGGATTGTCGGTTTTAATATTGACATGAAATTGGATTTGGTTGTAATAATTTGTAGATTGTTATTATGATATTTGGTTCTGGGATATGCACACATCGCCCGTCGCTCTCGTTTTTATTATAATGAGATAAGTCGTAACAAAGTGGTTGTACCGGAAGGTGCAGCTGGATTGATATCAGATCATTTCTTTTAGTTGAGTTTTCATTTACGCTGAATTATTATGTCGTGCGATTCGACATGGTCTGATTTATTGATTGTCTTGTTTTTTTATTTGTGGTTAATTGTTTCTTAATAAAAAATTACTTTGTTATTGTATTGTTTTTGATTTAATTTATTTACTATAGTTTATTTGTACCGTGGGGGGCTGATTGGGTTAAATATTTTTTTGGAAGTTGATTTTGTTTGTCGTACCTTGTGTATCAGGGTTCATTGAATTTTATTATTTATTTTTATTTCCCGATTTTAAAGGAGTTAATAATTTTATGTTAGTTACTGTTTCATTAGTATTAATAATAAGTTGTTGGTAGTGAAATGTTATTCGTCTTTAATGGTTTCTGGTTTTTCAAGAAATGAATTTAATTCATACATCTTATTTAATTTCTGTTTTTATTGTTTATTTATTTTTATTTGATGTTAAGATTGAGGGGGATTAGCTCCTCGTTTTATTCTTATAATTTATTATAATTTAATTTAGTTTTGTGGATTTTATGGTGATTTTCTATTTGATTATGTTAAAATTTTATTTGTTCTTTTATTTATTTATTTTTATTTAAGTTATTTATTGAAATGTTTCCTTTATTTTGTTTTGTATAGAGATTATTGTGTAATTAGTAAATTTTGTTTATTGTTATTGTTATAGTAAGTGTTAATTGCTTTTGAGGAATTCGGCAAAGTTTTAATGTCCGCCTGTTTAACAAAAACATCTTTTCTTGTTAGTTTATGAAGTATGGCCTGCCCACTGACTTGTGTAGTTGAAGGGCCGCGGTATTTTGACCGTGCAAAGGTAGCATAATCATTAGTTCTTTAATTGTGATCTGGTATGAATGGCTTGACGAGGCATAAGCTGTCTTAGGAGTATTGTTTAATTGAATTTGATTTTTGAGTTAAAATTCTTAAATGTTTTTATGGGACGAGAAGACCCTATAGAGTTTGACAATTTTTTGTATTTATTGCTTGTTTGTTTATTTTATTGAGTATATAATATTGTTTTGTTGGGGTGATGGGAGGAATATGTTTAACTCCTCTTTATTTTTTTATATTTATTTATATCTTTTTGATCCATTTATTTTGATTATAAGATTGAATTACCTTAGGGATAACAGCGTTATCCTCCCTGAGAGTTCTTATTGGCGGGAGGGATTGCGACCTCGATGTTGGATTAAGGTGAATTTTCGGTGTAGGAGCTGAAAGTGATTAGGTCTGTTCGACCTTTAAAATCTTACATGATCTGAGTTCAGACCGGCGTGAGCCAGGTTGGTTTCTATCTATAGAGTTTTTTTATACCTTAGTACGAGAGGACCGGGTATTTGTAATAATTTCAGTTATATTGGGTTATTGTTAATATGTTAACTATTTTGGCAGATAAGTGCATTGGATTTAGAATCTATTAATGTAAAGTTTTTATTTTACAAGTAGTATATGTTTGATCTTTTTTTTGTTGTTGTTATTTTTTTGTTGTTAATAGTTTTGGTTATGGTTGGTGTGGCCTTTCTTACTTTATTGGAGCGCAGGGTTTTAGGGTATGTTCATATTCGTAAGGGCCCTAATAGGGTTGGATTTATTGGTATTCTTCAACCTTTTAGAGACGCTATTAAGTTGTTTTCTAGGGAGCAGTATTTTCCTTTTGTCTCTAATTATTTAATTTATTACTTCTCTCCTATTTTTGGGTTTTTCCTTTCTTTGTTGGTTTGGTTGTTGGTTCCTTATTTAAGTGGGTTTGTTTCGTTTGATTTGGGTTTGCTTTTTTTTTTGGCTTGTACGAGATTGGGGGTTTATACTATTATAATTGCTGGGTGGTCTTCTAATTCTGGGTATTCTTTGTTAGGGGGTCTTCGTGCTTTAGCTCAGACTATTTCTTATGAAGTGAGATTAGCTTTTATTTTGCTTTCTTTTATTGTTTTAGTTTGTAGATATAATTTGGCTTGCTTTTATTTTTTTCAAGTTTATTTGTGGTTAATTTTTTTTTCTTTACCTTTATCTTTTATTTGGTTTATTTCTTGTTTGGCGGAGACAAATCGTACTCCTTTTGATTTTGCTGAAGGTGAGTCTGAGCTTGTTTCTGGGTTTAATGTTGAGTATGGTAGAGGGGGATTTGCCTTAATTTTTTTGGCTGAGTATGCAAGCATTCTTTTTATGAGATTGTTGTTTTGTATTATTTTTCTGGGTAGTGATCTTTATTCTTTCTTTTTTTATGTTAAGCTTACTTTTATCTCTTTTTTATTTATTTGAGTTCGTGGCACTATGCCTCGTTTCCGTTATGATAAGTTGATGTATTTAGCTTGGAGGAGATTTTTGCCTCTTTCATTGAATTATCTTTTGTTTTTTATTGGTATTAAATGTTTTATTTTTTCTTTGTTATAGTGTATTAATTTAAGTATGTTAAGTTAATAGGAGATTTGAACTCCTTTCATAATGTTTTCAAGACATTAGGCTTATTTCTGTAGCTTTTTAACTTTAGTTTGTTATTTTATCTCATAGTTTTGTTGTTATAGGGTTTAATATGTAATATATGAAGTATATTGTTGTTAAGATTTGTCCGGTTAGGACGTAAGGGTCTTCTACTGGGCGTGCTCCAATTCATGTCAGTAGGATTACTGTGTTTGTTATTGTTCAAAATAGGATTTGGTTAATTGGATAGAATTGAGTTCCTCGGAATTTGGATTTGTTTGTTGGTATAATGAATAAGATCGCAATTGATATAACTAGTGCAATAACTCCTCCTAGTTTATTAGGGATTGATCGTAGGATGGCATATGCAAATAGGAAATATCATTCTGGTTGAATATGTACAGGTGTTACTAAGGGGTTTGCTGGGGTGAAGTTGTCTGGGTCTCTTAGGAGGTATGGTTCTTTTAAGGTTAATATAGTTAATATTATGATGGTTAGTGCAAATCCTAAAATGTCTTTTACTGTGAAGTATGGGTGGAATGGAATTTTATCTGTGTTTTTATTTAGTCCTAGAGGGTTATTTGATCCTGTTTGGTGAAGGAATAGTAGGTGGGTCAGTACTATTGCTGCGATCACGAATGGTATTAGGAAATGGAGTGCGAAGAATCGTGTGAGTGTTGCGTTGTCTACCGCGAACCCTCCTCATACTCATTGAACTACCTCCTTTCCTACGTAGGGAATGGCTGATAATAGGTTTGTAATTACTGTTGCACCTCAAAATGATATTTGTCCTCATGGTAATACATATCCTATGAATGCTGTTGCTATAGTTAAGAATAGGATTGCTACTCCAACAGATCATGTGTGTCTAAAGTTGAATGATCCATAGTATATGTTTCGTCCTGTATGTAGGTAAATGCAAACGAAGAATAATGATGCTCCGTTTGCATGTAGAGTTCGTAGTAATCAACCGTAGTTTACATCTCGGCAAATGTGTCTTACTCTTCTGAAGGCGGTGTCGATTCTAGGGCAGTAGTGTATAGCTAGAAATAGTCCAGTTACGATTTGTGCTACTAGACAAATTCCTAGTAGTGATCCAAAGTTTCATCAGCCTCTGATTGTTGATGGTGTTGGTAGGTCTACTAGAGCATCATTTGCAATTTTGAATAGGGGGTGTTTATTTCGTATGGGTTTGTTCATTATCTTGTGTGTCGTAGAGGCCCCTTGGATACATTAATAATGTTTACTACTACGATTAGTGTTAATAATATGTAGATTACTAGTATAATTGTTATTATTCCTATTATTTGGTTATATATAACGGTTGTTGTGGTTGTAATTTCATTTTCTATTATTGTGTTGTGGGTATTTATTTCTTTGTTGTTGGTTACTGTTGGTATAATATATACTAGGACGGGTATTGTGATTATGGAGATTGTTAATATTTTATTAGAAGGTGAGAATATTTCGTTTGATGCCAGGCTTGTTATGTATATGAATAGCACTAATATACCTCCAATTATGATTATAAATAAGATGTATGAGAATCAAAAATTTTTATATATCGTTCCTCTAATTAAGCACACTACGATTGTTTGTATTAGTAGTATTAGCCCTATAGCTATAGGGTGTTTTATTTGTGTAAATATTAGTCTTGTTATTGTTCTTATAGACATAAATAGTTTTGTTATATCGCAGGGGGTATTTTATTTAAAATGTTAGTTTTGGGGATTAATGAAATGGTATTAATACCTTTCCTCTGAAGTTTTAAAAGGTTGTTCCTTATTTTTGATTTACAAGACCAATATTTTTTATTAAATTATTAAAACTTTAATGCCAATATGATTATACTTTTTTATTTCTTACTTTTGTGGTATTTGGGTTTTTTCTTCTAGTCGGAAGCATTTGTTAATTACTTTATTAAGACTAGAGTTTGTTGTGTTGGTTCTTTATTTCTCTATTTATTTTTATTTGTGTAGTTTTAATTATAGTTTGTTTTTTGTTGTTTATTTTTTGGTTTTTTCTGTTTGCGAGGGGTCTTTGGGTTTATCTATTTTGGTTTCTATAATTCGTAGTCATGGTAATGATTATTTTCAATCTTATAGTGTTCTTCAATGTTAAAATTTCTTTGTTTTTTAATTTTTTTAACCCCTTTATGTTTTTTTTCAGAAGCTTGGTGATTAATTTGTTCTATAATGTTTTTCATTTCTTTTATTTATTTATTTTTCTTTCCTTATTTTTTTTGTTGAGGAGGGTTGGGGTATATTTTTGGTTGTGATTTGATTTCTTATGGTCTTATTCTTCTTAGTCTATGAATTTGTGTTCTTATAGTTTTGGCTAGAGAGTCAGTTTTTCGTTTAAACTATTTTTCTGGGTTTTTTCTATTTGTTGTTATTGTTCTTACTCTTTTATTGTATTGTACTTTCAGAAGAATCAGTCTACTTTCTTTTTATATTTTTTTTGAAAGTAGACTGATTCCTACTTTGTTTTTAATTTTAGGTTGGGGGTATCAGCCCGAGCGTGTTCAGGCTGGCATTTATTTATTATTTTATACTTTGTTGGCTTCCTTGCCATTGTTGGTTGGTATTTTATATATTTATAGTTCTTTGGGTTCTTTATGTTTATTTATATTAGGTGGGAGTAAATATTTGGTTGGTAATTTGTTTTATGTTTGTATGGTTTTTGCTTTTTTGGTTAGGATACCTATATTTATAGTACACTTGTGACTTCCTAAGGCCCATGTTGAAGCTCCTGTATCTGGTTCTATGATTTTGGCTGGTGTTTTGTTGAAGTTAGGTGGATACGGGCTTCTTCGGGTGTTTCCTGTATTGTTCAGGTTTGGGTTTAAGTTTGGTATTGTTTGAATTGTTTTAAGTTTGGTAGGAGGGGTATTAGTTAGTTTGTTTTGTATACGACAGACTGATTTGAAGTCATTAATTGCTTATTCCTCTGTAGCACATATAAGTATGGTTATTGGGGGTATTATAACTTTAAATTATTGGGGTGTTTGTAGATCTTTTGCTTTAATAGTGGCTCATGGCTTGTGTTCTTCTGGCCTTTTTTGTCTTTCTAATATTTCTTATGAGCGTTTTAGAAGACGGAGTCTTTTGGTTAATAAGGGTTTGATTAATTTAATACCTAGAATGGCTATGTGGTGGTTTTTGTTAAGTTCATGTAATATAGCAGCTCCCCCTTCTTTAAATCTTTTAGGTGAGATTGGTTTGTTGAGTAGTTTGGTTTCTTGATCTTGATGCCTTATGTTTGTTTTGATTTTTTTATCTTTTTTTAGTGCTGCTTATACACTTTATTTGTATTCTTATAGTCAACATGGACTTATTTATTCTGGGATTTATTCTTGTTCTTTAGGTTATGTTCGTGAATTCTTATTATTATTTTTACATTGGTTTCCGTTGAATTTAATTATTTTAAAGGCGGATGTTGCTGTTTTTTGGGTTTAAATTGTAATCCAAATAGTTTAAGATGAAAATATTGGTTTGTGGTGCCGATGATATAGTTATATTTTGGATTTATGTTTATATCTATTTGTTTTGTTAGATTTATTTTTTTGTTTCTTTTAGGGTTGGCTTGTTGTGGCTTAGGTTCATATTTTATTATAAGTGATTTAGTTTACTTTATTGATTGGAATATTATTACATTAAATGGTAGCTCAGTTATTATAACTTTCTTGTTTGATTGGATGTCTTTGTTGTTTATGGGGTTTGTATTTATTATTTCTTCTTTAGTAATTCTTTATAGAGATGATTATATGTTTGGTGATTTAAATATTGTTCGTTTTATTTTGTTGGTTTTGATGTTTGTTGTTTCTATGATATTTTTGATTATTAGTCCTAACGTAATCAGCATTTTATTGGGTTGAGATGGTTTGGGTTTGGTTTCCTATTTGTTAGTAATTTATTATCAGAATGTGAAGTCTTATGGTGCTGGTATATTGACTGTTTTGTCCAATCGTGTTGGTGATGTTGCTTTGTTGATGGTTATTGCTTGGATAATTAATTTTGGTAGTTGAAGTTTTATCTATTATTTGGAATTTTTAGCAGATTCTTTTGAAATGGAGTTGATTTCTTTTCTTGTTGTTTTGGCAGCTATGACTAAGAGTGCTCAAATTCCTTTTTCTTCCTGATTACCAGCAGCTATGGCAGCTCCAACTCCTGTATCTGCATTAGTACATTCTTCTACTTTGGTAACTGCAGGTGTTTATCTTCTTATTCGATTTAGCCCTTCTTTTGGTTATTGGCTTAATGTTTTTTTGTTGCTGGTTTCTGGTTTAACTATATTTATGGCTGGCCTTGGGGCTAACTTTGAGTTTGATTTAAGGAGGATTATTGCTTTATCTACTCTAAGCCAGTTAGGTCTTATAATTATAACTATTTCTATTGGTCTCTCTGGCTTGGCTTTTTTTCATTTATTAACCCATGCGTTATTTAAGGCTTTATTATTTATATGTGCTGGGGGTGTTATTCATTCTATGGGAGATTCTCAGGATATTCGTTTTATGGGGGGTATATCTATTTATATACCTTTTACTTCTTCTAGCTTAATAGTTTCTAATTTTGCTCTTTGTGGTATGCCTTTTTTGGCTGGGTTTTACTCTAGGGATTTCATTTTGGAGATGTTTTCTATGGGGTATGTAAATATATTTGGTTTTTTTTTATTGTTTGTGTCTACCGGTTTGACAGTTTGTTATTCTTTCCGTTTATTTTATTTTGTTCTGTGTGGTGATTTTAACTTTGTTCCTTCTTACTCTATAGTTGAGACAAATTATAATATGATAGTTGGTATGATTGGGCTATTAATTATATCTATTTTTGGTGGAGGGTCTCTTATATGGTTGATTTGTCCTACTCCTTCCGTGATTTGTTTACCTTATTATTTGAGGTTTCTTACTTTATTTGTGGTGTTTTTGGGGGGCTGATTGGGTTATGAGATTGCTGGATTTGTTTTTGGTGATAAATTATTTTCTATTTATTTATATAATGTTTCTTCTTTTTCTGGTTCTATGTGGTTTATACCTTTCTTTTCTACTTATGGTGTTTCTTTCGGCCCCTTAGGCCTTGGGTATGGGGCGACAAGGGTTTTTGATTCTGGTTGGATAGAGTATTTTGGTGGTCAGGGTTTATATTGGATTCTTTTTAATTTGGGTAGGGTCAACCAATGGTTTCAGTATAATAATTTAAAGGTATTTTTGGGGATCTTTGTTATATGGGTTGTTATCTTATTATTTGTTCTTGTTTCTTACTTGAATGGCTTATATTTAGAGCGCGACATTGAAGATGTCGATGAGGTATTTTGTACCTTTAAGTATTTATAAAAGAGTTTCTTTGTCTTTACAGTGAAAATGTAATGTTTATTCTAAACTATATAAATTTAGAAGTGTAAACGGATTTTAACCGCTATAGTGATAAGTTAGCAGCATTCACTTTTTCTGTCACTTCTTTAACAGGAATTTTTAAATTCAATTTTATTATTAACAATAATATACCTCTTTTTGGTTTCAGTTAAAAGTGGAGGAAAGCGGGGATAATTATGGATTATCTAAAGATCAGGTCGAAACTGATTGCAATATTTGCTTCCCGCTTTGGGTGTTTAAAATGAGGCTAACTACTTAAGTAGTACTTTTTGAATGCAACCCAAATGTTATTATTAACTATAGCCCCCTTAGTTTCTTCATTCTAGGGACCCTTGATTTCATTCGTGGTATAGTCCAATAATTAGAATTAGTAGGAATACTGATCTAATAGCCATTCATGATTTTATATTTGACGTTAATATAGTGATTGGTATAGGTAGTAAGAGTGCAATTTCTACATCAAAGATTATAAAGATTACTGCAATCAAGAAGAATCGTGATGAGAAGGGTAGTCGTGCTGAGTTTTTTGGATCAAACCCACACTCAAATGGTGATCTTTTTTCTCGGTCTTCATTAATTTTTTTTGAAATTAAAGTTGCTAAAATTATGATTGCTGCTGATAGAATGAAGGTTATTGTTGCTGCTGATGTAATTATTATTATTATTTATCTTGTTTTCACAAATTTCTTGATTGGAAGTCAAGTATACTTAGGTTCTTGTATTAGATAAATTTTATTTTATCTTCCTCATCAATAAATTGAAATGTATAGGAATAATCAGACTACATCTACGAAATGTCAATATCATGCTGCTGCTTCAAACCCGAAGTGGTGATTTGACGAGAAGTGCAGTGTTGTATGTCGTAGGAGGCATGTGGTTAAAAATGTTGTTCCGATAATTACATGTAGTCCGTGGAACCCGGTTGCTACGAAGAATGTTGATCCGTATGCTGAGTCAGCAATTGTGAAAGGTGCTTCAATATATTCATATGCTTGAAGTGCGGTAAAATACAATCCTAGTAGGACGGTGAAGAATAGACCTTGAGTTGCTTGGGTAGTATTATTTTCTAATAGGCTATGGTGTGCTCATGTTACGGTTACTCCTGATGCTAGTAGGATTGCTGTATTTAGTAGTGGAACTTGTAATGGGTTAAATGGTTGGATTCCTGTAGGGGGTCAAGTTGATCCAAGTTCAATTGTTGGAGATAATCTTGTGTGGAAGAATGCCCAAAAGAATGATACGAAGAATAAGACTTCTGATACAATGAATAGGATCATTCCTCATCGTAATCCTGTTGTTACTATTTTTGTATGTAATCCTTGATACGTTCCTTCTCGGGTTACATCTCGTCATCACTGAATTATGGTTAGGACGGTAATGATTGCTCCGATTCCTAGTAAGCTGTCGTCATATTGGTGGAATCATTTGATTAGCCCTATTAAAGTTACTATTGCTCCAATAGCTCCTGTAAGTGGTCATGGTCTTTTGTTTACTATGTGAAATGGATGGTTTTCGTGTATTGACATTAATTGACTTCTCTAGAATATAAGGTTCTTAAGATTGCAAATACATATGATTGGATGACTGCTACTGCTGCTTCTAGAATTAGTAGTAAGATTTGTGCAATAATTAGTATAGTTAGTAATGTGTGTCTTATAGATGGTCCATTATTCCCTAGTAAAGTTAGCAGTAAATGCCCTGCAATCATATTTGCGGCTAAACGTACCGCTAAAGTTCCTGGTCGGATTAGGTTACTAATTGTTTCGATTACAACTATGAATGGTATTAATATGGCTGGAGTACCTTGTGGCACTAAATGTTCAAACATGTGATTGGTGTTTTTGATTCATCCGAATAATATAAATCTTATTCATATTGGTAGGGCTAGGGTTAATGTGAGGGTTAAATGGCTTGTTCTGGTGAAGATGTATGGGAATAGTCCCAAGAAATTATTTGTTAAAATTATTAAGAATAACGATGCTAGGATGAATGAGTTTCCTTTATTTTCATTTCCTTTTCTTAGAATTGTTTTTATTTCTTGGTGTAGCCTGTTTATTAATAAGGTTACTATTATACTATTTCGTGAAGGCACTAATCAAATTCTTGTTGGGATTAATAATAGTCCAATGGCCGTTCTTGTTCAATTTAATGGCAAGTTGTTAATTTCTGTTGTTGGGTCAAAGATTGAGAATAAGTTTCTTATCACTTTCAGTTTATTTTGTGGATGTTGATGGATTTCTTTGTTGTTATTTGTTTGTTTGGCGATTGGGAGAAGTAGTTTATAATATTAAATATTAGGAATGTTATTAAAAATGTGATGTATAGTAATGATCATTCTATAGGTATTATTTGAGGTATAAAAGGATATCTTTATGATTATTTCAGTTTGACATTCTGATGTTATATAATTAACTAATCCTTTATCATCAGAGGTATGCGCTAGGATACCATAAACTGGTTTAAGAGACCATTACTTGCTTTCAGTCATCTGATGACTCTCTTATCTTTGAGACTCAGTTGATAAATTGGTTTGTTGATACACTTTCGATTACAATAGGTATGAATCTATGATTTGCCCCGCAAATCTCTGAGCATTGCCCATAAAGAAGACCTGGCCGGTTGATTGAGAATCTCATTTGGTTAAGTCGTCCTGGTGTGGCATCAGTTTTTACCCCAAGTCTTGGTACTGTTCATGAATGTAGCACGTCTGCTGCTGTTACGATTATTCGGATTGGTGAATTTATTGGTAATACCACTCGATTATCCGTGTCTAATAGTCGGAATGTGTTAATTGGTTGATCTTCTTGTATTATATATGAATCGAATTCTAGTTTTGTGAAGTCTGAGTATTCATAACTTCAGTATCATTGGTGTCCAACTGTTTTTAATGTTATTGTTGGATTGTGGATTTCGTCTATTAGGTATAATAATCGTAGAGATGGGATTGCAATGAATACTAGGATAATTGCAGGAGCAATTGTTCATAGGGTTTCAATTATTTGTCCTTCTAAGATGAATCGTCTAGTTTGTTTATTTTGGATAATTCTAATTATTGTATAAAATACTGTTGTAATAATCATTAGTATGATTATTAGTGCATGATCATGGAAGAAAATTAATTGTTCTATAACAGGGGATGCTCTATCTTGTAGTGTTAGGTTTAGTCATGTTGCCATTTTTCTAATGAAAGTTTAAGAACTTTATTTATGGAGCTTAAATCCACCGCACTTATCTGCCACGTTAGAGCTGTATTAGTTATTTAAAGAGATAGTTGGTAGTTCTGAGTATCTGTGCTCTGCTGGTGGGAAATTTTGTAGTCATTCTACTGAATTTCTTGTTTGTGTAGGGAAAAGAATTGGTCGATTTGATGTAATTCTTTCCCATATAATAAATAGGAATATCATTACTCTTACGAACGAAATTGTTGATCCTATTGAGGAGACGATATTTCATGTAGTATATGCGTCAGGGTAGTCTGAATATCGTCGTGGCATCCCTGCTAGCCCTAGGAAATGTTGCGGGAAGAATGTTAAGTTTACTCCTACAAACATAACGGCAAATTGGGCCTTTAGTCACTTAGGGTTTATTGTAAGTCCTGTAAATAATGGGAATCATTGGACAAACCCCCCTATAATTGCAAATACTGCTCCTATTGATAATACATAATGGAAGTGTGCTACTACATAATAAGTGTCATGTAGTACAATGTCAATTGATGAGTTTGCCAACACTACTCCTGTGAGCCCTCCTATTGTGAATAGGAATACGAATCCTAGGGCTCATAAACAAGCTGCTCTGTAGGTTATTCGTGTACCGTATATTGTCGCAAGTCATCTGAAAATTTTAATTCCTGTTGGAACTGCGATAATTATTGTTGCTGATGTAAAGTATGCTCGTGTATCAACATCCATTCCTACAGTGAACATGTGATGAGCTCATACTACAAATCCTAGCAACCCAATTGCTAGTATGGCGAAGATCATTCCAAGATTTCCAAAGGCTTCCTTTTTTCCTCTTTCATGACAGATGATGTGGGAAACTATACCAAACCCTGGTAGAATGAGAATATAAACTTCGGGGTGTCCAAAGAATCAAAATAAGTGTTGGTATAAAATTGGATCTCCCCCTCCTGCCGGATCAAAAAATGATGTATTTAGGTTACGATCTGTTAACAATATTGTAATTGCTCCTGCTAGCACTGGTAGGGATAGAAGAAGTAAAAGGGCAGTAATGGCGATTGATCATACAAATAGTGGAATTCGTTCAGGTTTTATGCTTTTTGGTTTTATGTTAATAGTTGTTGTGATGAAATTTACTGCTCCCAGAATAGATGAGACTCCGGCTAAATGTAGGGAGAAAATTGCTAAATCTACAGATGCTCCAGCATGGGCAATGCCTCTTGCAAGAGGAGGGTAAACAGTTCATCCTGTTCCTACCCCGCTTTCTACTGTTCTACTAGTAAGAAGAAGAGTTAGTGATGGGGGAAGGAGTCAAAATCTTATGTTGTTTATTCGTGGGAATGCTATATCTGGTGCTCCTAGTATTAAGGGCACTAACCAATTTCCGAATCCTCCAATTATGATTGGTATAACTATAAAGAAAATTATGACGAAGGCATGGGCTGTAACAATGACGTTGTAGATTTGATCATCTCCAATTAGAGAGCCTGGTTGTCCTAATTCTGTTCGGATAAGCATTCTTAGTGAGGTTCCAACTATCCCTGATCAAGCTCCAAATACGAAATATAAGGTTCCAATGTCTTTGTGATTAGTTGAGAAGAATCATCGGGTGAAGATTAGTGGGATGGCTGAGATTAATAAGTAGGCGATAGGCTGTAAATCTATTTAGGGGCGTTTACGTTGCTCTTCCACTATGTTTATTTAAGCCTTGTATTCATTTTGTGATTACAGAATGCAATTCTGTAGGGGTGAGTTAAAGACTTACCAAGGCCTAAAGGAAGCCCCTTATTTATAGCTTTGAAGGTTATTAGTTTATTTTAACTTAAGGCCTTCTCTTAATTAATGTTAGTGATGATTGTGCATAATACTATCCCCGTCAGGGAGACTGATGATAGTATTACAGCTGTAATATTTTTTGTTGTTTCATTTTTGTGGGATTTAAGATTTCATTTCGTCTCGGTGTTTAAAATTATGAATCTTGAGTAGGAGATTTTTAGATAGTAGTATAAAGTGATCAGCGATGTTATTACTACAATTACTGCTAGTGGAGCTATATTGTTTGTAATTATGGCTTGGATAATAATTCATTTAGGCAGGAATCCTAGGAATGGGGGCAGCCCTCCTAAAGAGAGTAGAGATGTGAATATTATAAATTTTATTAGTGCGGTTTCTTTGTTCGTCAATATAGTCTGGTTGATAAAAGATGTTCTAGATAATTTGATAGCTGACACTACTGTTAGTGTTAACGTTGAATAGATTATGAAATATACTATTCATAAATTTTCACTAGTAGTAAGTGCAATTAATATTCATCCGGTGTGGTTAATAGATGAATAGGTTAGGATTTTTCGTATTGAGGTTTGGTTTAATCCTCCAATTGATCCTACAATTGTTGACAGTAAAATAATTCTTAATGTGAAGGCATTGATTTCAATCAGGTATGATATTAATATCAATGGGGCTGCTTTTTGCACTGTTATTAGTAGTACACAATTTTCTCATCTTAATCCCTCTATTACTCCTGGGAATCATCAGTGAAGGGGGGCTGCTCCACTTTTTAACAGGAGAGGGGTACAAATGATTATAGATGTATATGTTCTTCTTTCGAATGTAAAAAGGTCCTCTATTAACGTTTTTATTACTACTATGAAGAGTAGTGTTGCTGAGGCTAAAACTTGTACAATGAAATACTTTAGTGAAGCTTCTGTATTGTATATATTTTTAATGTTGGATATCAGAGGGATAAATGATATTAGGTTGATTTCCAGGCCTATTCATGCTCCTAATCATGAGTTGGAGGATACGGATACTAATACCCCTCCTACCAAAGTAGTTAGTAAAAGGATTTTAGTTGAGTTTCTGGGCATTAGAGAAGAGAGGTTTACTCTATTTATGGGGTATGAACCCATTAGCTTTATTTAGCTTACTTTTCTGCGGTAGGCTTATATTTATTACATCTTGGTGTATGGTGCACGGTGGCTTTTGATGCTTGATGGTGATAGTTTAATTCTGTCTGATGTAATGAAGGTAGTTTGGTTTACTACATGTTTTATCCTATCACGATAGTCCTTTACTCAGGCTCATCATT